ACATCTGTAACAGTTACAACGGTATTGTTGAAACTCGCTTGAACATGAATAACTCCTTTTGGTATTTTACGTCCATTCTTACGTGAACTAATACGTCCATTCCTACGTGAACCAATTCTTGGTATAGGTTTTGTCATATTTTATCATCTCATAAATATGAGTCATAAATATACAGAAAGATACGGAGATATCCATTTCATGTTAAAACAGATCCTTTATTTTTTATTTTTACATGGGTCCTTCTTTTAGAAAGTTCTTTTTTAGATTTAGAATAGAAGGATTATCCTTGTCTCTGTTTATGTCTCGGATTGGAACAAATCACTATAATTCGTCCGCGCCTACGAATCAGTCGACATTTTTCACAAATTTTACGAACAGAAGCCCTTATTTTCATATTTCTCATTCCTTAACTTAATTCTGAATCTACTCCTTTCCTTGGAAGAAAATAAGTCTCTTGCATTTTTTAACTTCGAATTGTATCCCCATAAAAGGAATGCTTAAAAAAATCACCTAATCGTTTGAATCTTTGTTACGAAGTCTATAAATTATACGTCCCCTGGTTGAATCATAACGACTTACTTCGATTTTGACTCTATCGCCTGGTAGTATCCGTATAAAACTGCGCCGGATCCTCCCTGAAACATAACCTAGAATTAGATCTTCATTATCTAAACGGACCCGGAACATACCGTTGGGAAGTGATTCAGTAATTAAACCTTCATGAATCAATTTTTGTTCTTTCATTCCAGGCAACCCCCTTGAAGTATCAACTAATGGAGGAAGAGTTATATAACTCACTTTTCCTCTCTATTTCATAAATAGGAAGTTAGAGATAAAATTAGGATACCAGAGGAGGAGAATCACCATATATAACACAAAATTTTTCCTCCAATTCTTTCTAGTCGAGCTTCTCGATCTGTCATTATACCTCGAGAAGTAGAAAGAATTACAATCCCCATTCCACCTAAAATCTTAGGAATTCGTTGATAGTTGGAGTAGATTTGGAGACCCGGTCGGCTGATACGCTTTAAAATAGTTCTATATATTCCTTTCCTAGTCTTTCTATGTCGCAGGGTTGAAACCAAGAAATTTTTGTTACTTTCCCGATGTTTCCGGACGTTTTCAATAAAACCTTCTCGTAGAAGTATTTTAACGATGTTTTCGGTTATATTAGTAGATGCTATTCGAACTGTTCCTTTTTTAGCCATGTCGGCATTTCTTATAGAAGTTATTATATCGGCAATAGTGTCCCTACCCATGACGAACTATAATTTTTTGTGCCTCCTAATTTTGATATAATCAACATGTTTCTTTTTTTCTTTGTTTTTTTTTTTCATTTTTTACTATTTTTTTTTTTTTATGAATTATTAAAAGTATATGCGTGAGACACAATCTACTAATTGATCTATTTCGGATATCCTACTATATCATAGTCCTATCTACTAGTATTTATAATACCTCATAATACCTCGGGAGCTAATGAAACTATTTTAGTAAAATTCAATTGTCTCAATTCCCGAGCGATCGCACCAAAAACTCGAGTTCCTTTTGGATTTCCTTCTTGATCAATGACAACCGCCGCATTGTCATCATATCGTATTATCATACCGTTTTCACGTTTGAGTTCTTTACATGTACGTACAATTACAGCTCTAATTACTTCCGATCTTTCTAGAGGCATATTGGGCACTGCTTCTTTGATTACAGCAACAATAACGTCACCAATATGAGCATATCGCGGATTACCGGCTCCTATGATTCGAATACACATCAATTCCCGAGCCCCGCTGTTATCCGCTACATTCAAAAGGGTCTGAGGTTGAATCATATCATTTTTTTTTATTTGCTATTTCAATGCAAAGCAAAGGATGAAGGAAAAAAAAAGAAATATTCTCTGTCCAGAAATAAATAAACCCGCGGTTGTTTTTTCATCCTCAATATCCCCTTTTGTTTAGTTCTACATCCCTACTCCGCAATAATAAATTGAGTTCGTATAGGCATTTTGCACGCAGCTATTGAAATAGCGGCTCTGGCTACAGTTTCTGATACTCCGCCCATTTCATAAAGTATTCGACCCGGTTTAACAACGGATACCCAATATTCGGGGGATCCCTTCCCCGAACCCATACGTGTTTCCGTAGGTCTTACTGTAACAGGTTTGTCGGGAAATATACGTACCCATATTTTTCCACCACGACGTGCGTATCGTGTCATTGCTCTTCGCCCTGCTTCTATTTGTCTAGCTGTGATCCAAGCGGGTTCAAGTGCCTGAAGAGCGTATCTGCCGAAACAAATATGATTGCCTCGACAAGATATTCCCTTCATTCTTCCTCTATGTTGTTTACGAAATCTGGTTCTTTTGGGGTTATAGTTGATGGTTGTTTCTTAATTCCATCTCTACTGCAGAACTGGACATGAGGGTTTCTTCTCATCCAGCTCCTCGCGAATGAAAGGATTCAATAATATTACGGATATATAATAAATAATACACTTAAGTAATGCGATTTATTGATATTTAAGTTGTTACAGAATAGAAAGCCGTATATACAAGACATATAGCTAGACATGACATATAAATAATGCTTTCTTTATAACGAATCCTTATTTTTTTTTTTACCCAAATCGAATCACGCCAAAATATTGTAATCCAATAAATAAAGGTTTCGCGGGCGAATATTGACTCTTTCCTGCTTCATTCGTAGGGCCAATCCATGACCTCTCAGAATAAATCAATTTGTTCTTGGTTTGTTCCGCCATCCCACCCAATGAATCATTAGGATTCGTTTTCAATAGAATCCTATGCAGTCACAGGTTCCGTCGTTCCCATAGCTTCGCCATTAATGGTTAGGCCTGAACTTTGCAATGGAGCTCCCCCAAAAATTCGTTCACGAGTCAATCTCCTCAGTTTCTATTAACTCGAGGCTCTTTATTATTATTTATCAGTATTGATTGATGCTTTATCACACTGCCTTTTATTTTATAAGATGATTCATAGACCATACATATTGGAATCATATATCATTGATATTTTTGTTCTCTCTTTCTATCATCCTTCCATTTATCCACACCCCCCCCCCCTTTTTTTATTTTTGCAACCCATAATCAGATTTTTTATTTTATGGAAAAAATTGCAGTTGCTACAACTATATGATCGATCCAATCATATAGTGACTGTTTTGGGGGATCTCGACAATACGAAGCAATAAGTTGAGTTGGTTATTAGTTTATATAGTTACTAAGTTCATAGTAGGGGTTAATCTACTTTTTTTTGAAGCCTAACTCTAAACTATAAAGAAAAAATTAACGAGTCACACACTAAGCATAGCAATTCCACCAAAAAAAGGTCAATCGAATTTTTATTCAACCCTATAGAATTAGAATAGAATTGCTTATTTTTCTTTGATTTAACGGAAAAAGAATCAAACAGTTTGTAATTTTTTTTTTCTATCACTAGACAGAATGGTAAGACAAATAAAGGTCCACTATTCCTCGTCTACAAATATCCAAATTTTTATGCCTAATACTCCATAGATAGTTCGAATTGTATAGGAACAATGATCAATTTTAGCGCGAATTGTTTGTAGGGGAACCCTGCCCTCTCTGATCCATTCGACACGTGCAATTTCTTTTCCGTCGATACGTCCTGCGATTTGCACTTGAATTCCTTTTGTATCTGTTTGTTCAGTTAATTCAATAGCTTTTTTCATTGCCTTTCGAAACGAAACTCTATTTTTTAATTGTAAAGCTATATATTCTGCGAGAATATTAGGCTGTCCATAAGGTTTTTCAACTCTTGTGATAGCAATGTTAAATCTCCGATTCACAGAATGAAACTCTTTTTGTACATTTATCTGTAATTCTTCGATTCCTCGCGTCCTGCCCTCTATTAATAAATTTGGGAATCCAATATGGATTATGACCTGGATCAAATCGATTCTTTTTTGAATTCCTATACGTGCAATTCCTTCGAAACCCGAGGATATTCTCCTATTTTTTTGTACATAGTTCTTGATACAATCCCGTATTTTTTCATCTTCCTGTAAACCTACGGAATAATTTTTTGGTTGTGCGAACCAAAAGGAATGATGACTTTGGGTTGTACCAAGTCTGAAACCGAGTGGATTTATTTTTTGTCCCATATTTTTTTATTATATTATCTTTCCATCCATATTTTTTTTTCTAAATATGAATCTAAGATTTAGATTCATTTAAAAACGATTTAATTTAGATTTATCCTTCAATACAATTGTTATATGACAAGTGGGTTTTTTTATCGGATAACTACGCCCTCGAGCCCGAGGTCTTAACCTTTTCATAAGAGCACCCCCATTGACTTCAGCTTTACTAATGAATGAATCAGCTTCGTTCAAACCCATATTATGACTTGCGCTTGCTGCTGCAGAATAAACCAATTTTAAAATGGGATAAGATGCTCGATAAGGCATGAGTTCCAGTATCATAAGTGTTTCCTCGTAGGAACGCCCGCGAATCTGATCAATTACTCTTCGCGCTTTGAAAACAGACATATGTATATGTTGAGCTAAAACTTTGACTTCTGTACCCGAACTCGAGTTCTTTATCATAAGGTTACCCCCCGATGAATGATAAGCACCTATTTCTTTTTTTATTTTAAATTAACGACGAGATTTATTATCGCTTCTCGCATGTTTTGCGAAAATCATAGTAGGTGCGAATTCTCCCAATTTGTGACCTACCATACGATCTGTTATATAAATAGGTAAATGTTCCTTTCCATTATGAATGGCGATTGTATGGCCAATCATTGTGGGTATAATGGTAGATGCTCGAGACCAAGTTACTATTATTTCTTTCTCTTCCCTCATGTTGAGTTTTTCCATTTTTCCCGATAAATGATTAGCTACAAAAGGATTTTTTTTTAGTGAACGTGGCACAGCTGATTACTCCCCTTTTTTTACATTTTAAAGATTGGCATTCTATGTCCAATATCTCGATCTAAGTATGAAGGTAAGAATAAATAC